ATTTGCCGATTAGTTCCAAGATTGTGTGGCACAGAAGCTGAAATGGAAATGGTGCTACCAGTTGGTGAAATCGTTGTAGTTCCAATGCATGCAACAGTTGGAGAATTGAAGCAAGCAGTGGAGAATGCACTGAAGGACACGTACTGTATAACAGATGAATTTGTGTTGATGGAGATTTCAGAGCTGGAGGAATTGGAGGATGAGGAATTGCTTTTTGGAGCAGTTGAGTCAGGTGCAGAGCTATGTGTGAGAGGGACCGGGATAGGCTTGGAGAATCGCCTGAGGTATGAAGGTGGGGCTGACAATTGGGTTGTGAAATGCGAATGTGGCGCTCAAGATGATGATGGGGAGAGGATGGTGGAATGTGATGTGAGGTCTGGCAGCACACTCGCAGCTGTGGCATTGAGGACAGTGAGACTGTTCCTCCACTCTTTGTGTGCTCAGGATGCTGCGCCTCACTCGTGCCACCAAAAACCGACTCTTCTTGTGGTCTCGAGTGTTCTCCCCGGTCCTACAAATTGAGCTTCCGAAAGGGGTGCTTGCTGGAGCAGCTCAACGAGATGTGGGTTCAATTCCCGCTATGCCTCATCCTAGTAGGTGTCTGTGCCATTGGGCCAGCTAAACTTGCTCTGATCTAGTGTGCGTCCGCTACTGTTCGGGCTCACTCAGCAGAAAGCTAACTCTCTTCTCCTGCTTTAGCTTGAGCCCACCCGGACAGACTCTGGCTCTGGCATGACACCCGTCACCATACATAGGTAATAGCATGTCCCAATGCTATCTCCCTCGAAGTTGCTGCTCATGCTCAATATGATCTTGTTTTTGGGGGGAGGATCCACTAAATGGACCAACGGAGCACTGTCGGGTCGATAGCCCTTGATCCGAGATCTCTTTTCGCTTGAAAGAAGCGCAACTTTTAGGATTGACTATTCTAAATTAGAAAGGTGAAGGGACTCCTAGTGCCGTTAGTGCTATAGGTCCATAAGCCAGTGAGACTCCTTACCCCGTAGTTTATTCATAAGCAGAGGCAAGAGCAGTTCCAGGTGGTCCAGTGGATTAAGCCATTGATATCATTTAAAGGAGTTTGATTCGCTGGGTGCGCTAGCGCTTTACTAATAACATAGAACTTTGATTCGCTTGGTCAGTGCTTCTATGGGTAGACCTTTCTGATTAGGGAAAATCCTTTCTTGTGCTCCGGATTTGCTTTGCCAAAGAATCACAGGTGTGGGTTGCCATCCATGAAAATGGACATATAAAGAACTATACCTGATCCTTTTGAGAAGGAGAAGTCACAAGACCACTGTATGCCTCCTGGATTGAGCCCTACGCTTTCCTGGTCAAGCGTCAGATTCGGTTGGTTGCCCCCAGCCGTCTTCAGCTCCTTTCACTAATTGACCGTTCTTTCAAACAAAGAGTGTTCCCGGCTGTAGGTTCTTCACAATTAGCTGGGCTTCTAGTACAGAGATCACTACTTGTTATGCCAGGGTCTCCTTTTTCGAGTTGGTTACTGAGATCTTCCTGTTGAGCATCGTTTTGTTTTCCCGGCAATCTCTGCTTAGGGTGGCCTCATAGAGTTCGGGAGAGTACTCTGGTTCTTGCTCATACGCCTCGAAATATTCATAATCTGCGAAAGTCGTCTCGAAGCTCTGACTCTCGAGAGAAAGTCTTGCCTTTGGCGGGAAGACTCCTTCTGACTGCAGCTTGAAGGGTTCCAAACCTTTAAAGGTTTGCTGGAAGTCTTTTTCCCAATCCTACTGAAAGAGGGGGCTTGCATGATTGCGACGGCGCTAGGCCGCTCATCATTCTGAAGAGTCTCCTTAGGTTTGTCGACATCCAGATCATTGTCAACGGCATTGGGCCGTTCATCAACTTCTTCGGATACCCAATCTCCATCAGTTCTTCTATCGGCTTTGGGCCGATCGTCGTCATATGGCGTTTCAGGATGACATCTGCTAATGAGATCCGGCGTTTCAGCCACTAAGGGAGGCACAGGATCATTGAAGGGCTCCTCGACTCTAAAGAGAGTCTCTTTGGACAGAGTTTCGCCTGGAATGTCGTCGTCCTTGCAAAACTTTCGAAAGTCTTCCCATATTGACTTCTTTCCTTGGCTGGTAACAGCCATAAGCGGTTCGTCCCATACTTGAGGGCACAAGTCATTCCCCGGAATAGATCTCTTTTTGTTCGGAGAAATCTCTAAACTAGAATTAGAATCCGGGCCTGGGGGATAGAGGGAGCATTGGCTGATAAGACTCTTGTATGTTCATCGTTGATGCTTTGATCATTCGAAAAAAAGGTACTCCTCAAAGAGCTACTAAATGAAATAAGAATGTCGCCGTCTTCGAGTTCAGAAAGTCTGTGGTCTGGAATAGTGGCTAGAAAGTGACGCAACAGTGATCTAGCCTCTTCTTCTCCCATGCTTCCTTCATAGACCCAATCACCAAGCTCTGCCGTAGGTGAATTTCCTGAAAAAAGTGAAACGGCAGCTTTCTCTTCGTCTCCTATTTCTTGAAAAGCCGGCTCTTGGGCAGGCTAGAGGACGCCTTTTCATATTTTGAAGATACCTCAGAGCATACGCCCTTCCTTTAAAGAGCTTTCGAGAGGTTCTTCCTTGCTACTAGCACTAGTCATCGTGCTAGATTCCTTGGGAAAGTCCTTCTGTAATAAATGAGGATTAGCTTTCTGGACTTCAGTAATCTTCTCTGAGGAAGAAATGGTACAGATCTGGCTCCGGATAGGATAATGTCAGAGGCATTGTTAGCTGGATTTTCATCTGGAAAGGCATTAGCCTCATAGCTTTCTTCTTCCTCTGCTTTGCCATAGACGTAGTCTAACAGCGAAATTTCTTTTCTTTTGTAAGCTCTCTGTATCGTAAGCACCTATCTCTGATAGGATTCGATCTTGCTCAGAGAACTCGGCAAGCCAATGAATCATTTATTCTGGGAGAGGTGAGGTACTGTGCATGCCCAGCCAGAAGTGCTTTCCTTAGCCTAGAATCCACCACGTTTCGCTGGACGCGCGTAATAGGTTCTTTGCAAGTGGAGTTCTCTTCTTATACGTAACGTAATTTTCAAAAAAGCGGAAGGCAATCAGTCGAAAGAACGAAAGCCTGCCTTAGTCTCAAATAGGCTTTCTTTGAAGGCGTAGGTTGGCCTGGGTTCTTGATCTGTATCCAGGTTCACTTCTACTAGTTCATCGACAGTGGCTTGCCCTCCATCTTCCAGCTCTGGGGGAGCCGTCTTTGAGCTCGGAGGAAGCCTCTTTGGGGACTTGGTCTATAGCCACTTGCTCAAAGATTCGTGTTAAGATGTCTTCTGCTCGAAAGCACCTTTACTTTTTTGATGAATCATTATCTGATGAAACCTATTGTTTAGGGCTTTTGTTTTGGGAGACGATACGATGTAGTGACATCTTCTTCAGATTCGGAGGAAGATTCCCCAATTGGTCTTTTGGAATGACATTCTGGGCATTTCTTCATCGGAGTCTGATGAAGAAGCTCCCAATGTTTGATCATATTGCAGGAGTTTAAGTTTAGTACTATACGTATTTTTGCTCATAATACCCAAACCTCTTGTATAAGAAGCACGCCCTCCTCGGATAAAACAACCCCTTTTCTGAGGTGGATACCACAGTCTCTGAAAGAAGCGGCATTGGGCACGGGATTGCTTAAGCTTGCACCCAGACTTTTTGTTTTGATCAGCCTCTTACTTTGAGAAATGAGTAGGAACTTTAATTTCCCTGTCCCTGTCGATGAGCTCATTGAGATCCTCAAGGCTGATTGCGTCTTCTCTCCATAAGCATTGAGGATTTTTTTTATAGAAAAAAGTTCCTCTCCTCCCTGCCTCAGCTGGTGGAACATAGAAGAGAAGGTCTTGAGATGCTCTACCCTTGTTATATTTAAGGCGGATAAAGATTTATAGAGGTGTTCAGGGACCCTGGAGATTTTTAGGGTGTTTTCTGACAACATGGGCTCCCTGCTCAACTCTCCTGACTCTCCAGAATGAGCCATAGCTGCATCTCCTTCGTCATCTGAGGAGTCTTCGCCCCATGGCTTGATCTTCTCTTCTTGCAGGAAGCTTCTACCGAGAGACTCCATTTTTCCTCATCCCTCATATGAAGTGGAAATCTCCTCTGAATTACCCACCCAATTCGTACAAGTCTTCATCTTTTTAGATAGAAGGAAAATTTACCCTTCTTTGTTTGCGACTACTCTTTGAAAAATGAATTATGTTTAGATCTCTCCGCCAAGCTAGCTTCGAGAAATGTATGTTATAGGTTGGCAGACCGGGCAGGAGGGAGAAGGGAGAAGTGTTCACTGCTAGAGGTTCCATTCATCTCTTTCCCATCGCGATCTCTTAGTGTAGTGGTTCACTTCGTGCATCAATGTTTTTCTATCTCTATCTTCACTCTTCACTGTGAACATGCGGAGAACCTTCCCCTGCCCCTGCCGCCTACCTATTTTGTTGAGAAGAAGATCCCGGGTTGGACTTGGACCAGGAACTTCTTTCTCTGATTCTCAGCTGACGGAACTGGTAAAAAGTGGGCTTTCACGCGAATTCGAATCTTTTTTCGAGAAGGCCGATCTGTAACTAAATAACCACGAGTTTACTTCTTTTTCAGTGTCCGGTGGTGGGCTGTCAACTCTCGTTTTCCTGGTCATACATATACTATAGATATAGAAGCAAGATCTTTCGGTATAAGAATGCCCGGCATATGATTCAACCAGCTGACTGAAAAATGTAGGATTCATCAAAGGATGAGGAGATTAGTGATCCAGCAATGACTCCAAGGAAAGAAGTTTAAACGAAAGACATGCAAAAACATCATTCATCAAGGTTGGATTTTTTCCACACGTAGTGGTACTTTATCGATCGAGGAGTTTTGGTATATTAGCAGCTTCACTTGTTCGTCTCCGCAAGCTGGGGTAGGGGAGAGGGCACAAGGGTCAGGTGCAAAATGGTAAATACTCCTAGTCGCAAGCCAACCGAGTTTCAGCGGCAAATACAAATGTGAAATCGATTGCCTCATTTTAGGAAGAAAGGCGTTCAGAGCCCTTGGATTTAGATCACGGTCTCGACGCTCATCATCTAAGTTGGTGCAAAATTCGAGGCAAGAGAGGAGGGACGTTAAATCCCGGGACCATATGCAATAGTGGTGCAGAGACATAGTGTCACAGCTTTTTTAGATGAACCGATTCTAATAAGTATAGTGAAAATGAACGAATGGGTCGGGGACACGACTATGATTCTAGGGGGAGGGTTGGAATTTTAAGGAGTGCGACTAAAGACCGGACTCCCTTTCCAGGGCCTCTACGCACACGGATTCACTTCTTTCTTTCCCAAGTCATCACGTCTCCTCCACCTTAGCTGAAACTGCTAAGTGAGGCAGATACGGGACAGGAAGCAGGGCTATCTCGACTCGAGCCAGAGTGTTTTTGCTTTTACAATGCTATTAGGGGGCCCACCTCCCACTCCCCCTTATGTCAGTTCTTTACCTTGCCCACTTTCATAATGAAAAAAAAGCGACTGACTACTCAAACTGCTCGAAACTTCCATTCCAGCTGAGAAAGCTACTTCCCTTCCTGAAGTGAGCAACTCTAACTATTCTATAGAATTCTTTAATTCATTTCTTCTCAAGTAGGACGCTAAAGCCCTTACTTCTCTATTGATCTGACCCTGCCCTTCCAAAAGAGCAATGCGTAGTCACATCTGTTGGATCAACCATATCGTATTAGGGATCAACAACCAGGTCACTCCGGGGAAGAAAAGGCACGGGAGCACCCCTTACTTAATTTTATTCTCCCTAACTTGCATAGCGGCGTTCGACGGTATCTCATAATAACTTCTCACTGTGTCGAGGCGAAAGCAACAACTAACGATAACAAACAAGATTGAACTCATGTAGATCTACTTGCTTACTCCTTTCCTTTGAGACCTTCTTAGTGCCCTCTTTGACAAAGACTCTCTCACCGAAAATAAGTACACGAAAGAATTACTAGTGCTCGATCGAAATGTCACGTATGGTACTGCCGAGCCAGCTCCCGGAAGAGCTAATTCGGATAGTGAGGGATTCAATCCAGCCGCAGGTTCCCCTACGGCTACCTTGTTGCGAAAAGAGGGTCAGCTATATTTAGCCGCGTGGATTTTGCCAATCCCAGTTTTGAATCCTAAAAAGTAATTCCTGAGCCCAGCGGGCCTTTTTCCCGTCCCGATTTAGGCGGTCAAGAATATTTCGTAATTCCTGAATTGTCATTGGCCGTACCCTTTTTTTTCCTTTTCCACCCTTCCTCCGGATTATTTGATTTTCAGGATCCCACGGATCGCGGGGGTAAAACTCTTTCATTTTTCTGATAATTCCGTCTTTTATGGCCTCCGCCTCTGGGTCTTCAGCCGGTACTGGCGCCTGCGGCAGCGCCTCCTGAACCTCCGGCTGTTGTTGTTGTTCAACAGCAGCGCCCTCCTCCAAGAAAAATTGTTGTAGATATTCTTGTTCTGAAAGAGATAACAAATGGGGGGACTCCACGGGGACATGCGCGGGGTCCCCTCTGGGTTCCGATGGACCAGCGACTGTGGGTTGCTGCGTGTCGGTTGGCTGAAAAAGAGCATCCTCCCCTTGCTGCCGCTGACCCAGGTTTGGGGCCGAAGATGATACCTCGAGCCATTTCTCAATCCACGAGCCACTCCACGTGGATGAGGTTGATGGTTCGTGGTCGGCCTCCCTGAAGGCAGGGGTCCGACCAGTGGATGGTTCGGGGACGGAATCAACTTCATCTTCCTTCTCGGAAGAAATAAATTGACGCCAATCCACCGAACTCGAAGATGTCTTATCAGCTGGGGCCATCATGTTTGCCACTTCTGCATCAAATAAAGCAAAAATGACAAAAATGAGAGCTCCGGTACACCAACCGAGCCGACTAAAGAGGAAGTAGAAAGACTTCTTGACAAGGCACCATTTAATTTTGATTAAAAGCAGATCCAAATTGACATCGAGGAGATGAAAAAACCAATAAGATAGAATGAGAAAGATCAACAGAATGAGGAATGAATAGAAAAGGTGACGGAACCTACTAGCAAAGAAAGCCATAATTATATATTTCTGTTCAGTTCAGTTAGGTGCAGTCACCTTCTGTGTGTAGAACATTGGCACATGCGTCCAATGGGTTGCACTATGACATACTGTTACCAGTTCAGTTCAATTGGAACAGAAGCCACCAATGAATGTTTGGTGGGGAGCCGACTGAGGTCTCCAATAGAGGTCAAATAGAATTGGAGAACTTGAAAGAAGGTACGATAGGCACTTCAGTTCAAATAGAAGGAGAAGCTGTGAGCACAAAATCATAAGTGGAATCCGAATCTTTCATTCAATCAATTCAGAAAGGGCGAAATGCTCAAGTTTTTATTGTAATTGTATAGGTCCAGCAGAGGGAAAATCAATGTTCAAAGCTCAGTTCGGTCGAAGTAATAGGGGGGATCTCTCCTCTTCCCAAAGGTGATTCCGGGGCGTCCCCCAAAGCATAATAAGTAGCCATATTTAGATGCAGCTAGTCCTGTGATCAAGGGGCGATCAGTTTTTAAATAAAGTTCATTATAATGGCTTATAATGGCTTTATGGGTAGTGACCCCAGGGCCAGTTCAAGGTCAGCCCTCACCCGAAAGATCGACTTGAAGTATAGGTTGTAAGCTAAGTTTCTCATTGGATCACTTGAAATGTACTCTGGTACGCCAAGGGAATTCACTGCAGTTTCTAAGCATTCAAATTGGCCTTTTAACGAAAACTCAAATAGGGCAGGTTCCGGCAGTGAAGGAAGCCCCGTCTCTGTATCTGTATCTGTAGGGGTAGGAGAAAGATGAAAGACTCCAATCCTGGGCCAGTTCAGGATTTCTCCTATCAGGCCAAGTTTTAAGCAACAAACCGGGTGGAATACCTTGTTTTAAGTCCGGATGAGAAAGCAGAAACTGCGATTTCAGAAAGGATAATGCTGTAAGAAATAGAATACGAAAGGTGAAGTGTGCCCGTGCCTTCCTCGGGGAATGGGTTCCATAGTGAGTGAACTAGTGGGGGTGGAAAGTGCCTCTTCTGGGTAGAATGTTGGGGAGAAAGATCCTTTACTCGTGCACTGGATTCGAAAAGTACCAGATTTGAATGTGGATGATGTGAATTCTAGTTGCAAGTTGCATTCAGAAGCAACCTCAACTTGAGTCAAGGAATTGGAATGATGATTAGGAAGCTCAGCAACCTCTTCTCTTTGCAAGGGCGGGATTCGTTTCAGTTCTGCGCGCAGAAGAAGAAGTTTATGCTTGCCTTGTTGACTCTGCTGATATGGATTAGAAAAGCGAGCACTGGGGGCTTCTAGTCAGGTCAAGACCGAGAGACTCAGTCTCACCTCTTACAAAGGGATTAGGCGGAATAAGTATCGGAAACCCTTTCCAACCTCCTCTAAGGCAGGTTTGCTCAATATCTCATCTCATAGGAAGGCGGGCTACCTTTCTTTTAGTGAAAAAGGATCTCTTCTACGAATTACTTTGGTCGACTATCTTTCTTTTTCTTTAGAATCCCTAGTTAAGAAGTGGGCTATCCAGTTAGGCTAGAAACCGTAGATTAGAAAAGCCAGTCAAAGCGAGTACGGTACGGATTAGTTCATTCAACGGGGCTTTAGATAAGGGCAAGGGGCGTAGCGATACGGCGGTGCACCAAGAAAGTCAAAGTAAACCATGGTTGTTGTTGTTGATTCTCTTTGCTCCTCTGATCTGCGGTTGCTGACTCGGATCTTTCTAGCGGGGGTAGAACCCAACGATTAGCAAGCACGGGAAGGTCCTCTTGATTCAATCTTGATGCGGGATTCCTATTGATAGGAAAAATGAGATATCTCCGGTTTAGTGGGAAGGCTGAATCCACTTGAAAGCCAATCAGGGAAGAAGCCCGTGAAGTAGTTATTGCGCCTGTACCAGATATTTCATATCTTCCTGTAGTCAGTGTCGTTTCATTCGGTTTGTTAGCGCCTTCCATAGTGATATTTCTTTCATATCACCCCTCTCCGGGGAGGAGTGAATGAAGGTTTGTTTGTTTAGGTTTAGTGGTATCTGTTGCCAATGGTAGGCCTGTGAGCAAGAGCCGGAAAGGCATAGGCTCAATAGGGGGGCTCATAAAGGAAGATCTAGGAAGGAGTCCATTTGGCACTATAAGCTCAGTCTCCGGGTTAAGAAATAGAGTGATGGAGAAACTGAGAATACAAAGATAGAGAAAAAAGTAAAGATAGTAGCTCGCTTAAGGTTATGGAAGAATCTCACTTTAACTTTAAATAAGTACCTTGGTATCAGAGCAGGCTCAGGAGAAGGTGCTTTAGCTCGACGGTTGTGAACAAAGCTTGAGGATATATTTCGTAGTGTAACTACTTCCTCACTTGGAGAGCTGCTGGATATCCCATCTTTCCTGTAGGATCAAAGCCACTTTCAGGCTTCCTCACTACTGGACATCCCAGTCGTACCTAGTTTACACTCTCAGCCTACCCCTCAACTTAGCAATTTGAGTTAGATTTGAACTCAACCATACTCGAAAGCCTTTTGTCCGCTAATTAATACAAAAATTCCGTTAGTAGAGGATGGTTCCGTAACCCATGACACGGCTACTGGTGACCCAGATTGAGCATTTTATTTCCTCTTCTTTGGTAGCTGGAAAAGCCCCAACTACTGAATTAGCGGGAAGGCTTCAATCCAAGCAAACCAATCGCAAAGCAAAGGTTTTTAGCAGGCAATACAAGCAAAGGAAAACCCGAATCTTATCAAACCAAGGATAGTCCTAAAGATTAGCTCCGTGCTTGCTTACTCTGAGAGGAGAGTGTTCCGAAGGATTGAACAGAAGGGGGAAGTAGTCATTCTTAGGATAGGATACCAAAGTCAGAGTCGAAAGTTCGCGAGTCGGTACTGTAGTTCTGAGTCTTCTCGAAGAAGAAAAAGTGGTTATCCCACGGTCGGGGAATTTACTATTTTGCTAACCAGCTTTCTTTTGTTAGGAAGCATCCATCTACCCTCTCCTCTGTCGTTGGTCCTTAACTTAAACTTAAGGTAGTTATCCCTTTTGCGGGTACGCTCTCTCAGTCTGTCCCAATTCCTCCAGTTTTCGGGTATCCTCCTCTTTCTGTCCCTAGTTATGGAGTGCCCCTATTTCCCCAGTTATGGAGTGCCGGACTGGTGCGCAGATATTTGTTAGTGAATCTTATCTTTCCGCCTTGAAGAAGCATGCAAGCAACCTGAGGAAAGGGGATTGCTAATCTGAAGCATGCAAGGAACCCAACCCTCTCGAAGTGAGCAGAATAAAGAAAGGGCTATTGTGATCTATTGCAGAATCAGCAAACTCTACTCGCTTTCAAGCAGCAGCTTCCGCAGAACCCGAGCCGAGTCTATCGGTTCAACCGAAACCTGCCAGTCAGTCCTTATCCGTGTTCAAAGGTCCTGTGCTAACTCTTTAGTAGTGGGTCCAGATGTATAATGCAGTTTCCAAGCGATGAACACTAACTTCAACAGTAAGGATGCAACTCTCAGATTCTCTTATCTAAGCTTCTTCCCTGTGCATTCGCTCTCCCTATCGTAGATGGTTCAGCCACGCCCGGTTCCACGAAATGATTGAGAACTAGGACGGGGGAGAAAGTGCCCATTCCCTAAAGCCTCAGCCTTCACAATATGTTACATCACCAGCCAACATGGAAGAAAAGACCAGTGATTCCGACAATGAACCCTGTGATTTGATACAGTTTAGTTATTCCCTTCCAATCATAGTTTCTCGGTGTCCTTTAATCGTTGCAGGAGCTTTGATCATTCGTTAATTAGTCACATGCGAGAACTTGTCTCCCAGCCCAGCCAAAAAAAAAAGCATTCCTCAAAAGCATAGCATTACATCCGGTAGACCTACATGCATTGAATAGATGCTTCTTCATCAACCTTTTTGAACTAAAAGAAAGAGAAGGGGATACAACCTCAACCTACACCTATTATTAGACTTTGAGGGGATTACGAATGGGTGCAGTGGGATATCAACGACATGTATGGAATCAATCCATTAAGCCTGGAAGGTATCCTTTATTGACTCTTCATTTGAGGGGCAGAAAAAGGTCAATATCAATTCATAAAGCAAGGTGACTATCAATGAATCGAGGAAACTTGAATTCTAATTAAATAAAGAATTTTATTGCTCTACGCACCAGTTCAATTTATTTTAAAAATGATTGTGAAAACCGCTTTTGCCTATATCCAAGTCAGCAACAGGATCCCCCATAGCATAAGATAAGGATTATTCCTTACGGCTAAGGTGCACTTCCCTCTATTCTTTCTATTTTCGATTCTGAGCTTTTCTATTCCTTTACAAGATATGGAATTGAGTGGCAAGTACCCCCGACCACTCTATTTGAATACTGGACGGGTGAGACAGTCATACTTTGTTACGTTCTAAAGTACGGTAGAACTCCTTCGGATCCTCAATCAATCGATCCCATTCCTTCTGACTTCGATGCTGTTGTCAATAAAGTACTTTCCTTTCCCACTTAAGTTGCCCCTATTGAGATACCCGTGAGATACCCGACTCACCCTTCCCTTATTCACTGACCAAGCCTCTTGGTTGTCTGGTCAAGTTGACAAAGATGCGTGCTCGACAAACTCGTTCATTGGATAGCGATCTAAATCCATTCCTATTTGCCTTCCTGATCGGCCAATGCAATGATTCACAGATACATGAGGTGGCGCTCTTGTCAATAGCACTTTTCCATGTGCAAGGATAAGGATGATTAAACTTTTTCGAAACAAAATAGATCAAATAGAAGAGTCAATTAGTCCACTAGTCCATCCATGTAAATTCTAGAGAAGAATCCTAGCGAACGTTTAACTTCAGCCTTAACCTGGGTTGGTAACGAACCCGTCTCAGTATCAGTCATGGAGACGAGATAGGTACTTCTGATCAATCACCACTGCAAAGTGAGTAAACTACCAATAAAGAAAGAATCTAACTAAGGTAGGCTGAAACTTGCACACTCTCACTGAATAACTGGGCTTATAAGCCCCGAATGACTCAAATTTTTCCCATCTGCTGCTGCTGATGCCAAAGTTGAATAAACAAGAACCCAACCGGTAATAAAGCCTTCATGGAACTCCCTGCGCTGAATGAAATAAGTGAATAAACTACGTCGATCCTTGCGCTTATTTAGGAAAATACCTCACGTCTCTCAACCTCTTTCTTTACTTCTGTGATTTGATTGATTTGAATTCAAAGCAAGGAAGGGGCCTTTGAGTTAAATCGCGAACTAGCATCGATACAAAGCTGAAAGCGGAGTGCTACTACCCGATCGCTAAAACTAGCCAAAGCACCGTTACGTGACGGAAAGAAAACCTTACTCCATTCAAATATTAAGTCACTGGTGGCGCAGCGCTCAAGAGGAGTTGCAGAACTAAGGCACCGACTAACAACTATTCACTCACTGGTAACAGCGGCGACTAACTCACCGGCTACATGCCGGAACAACGATGCTATACAGAGCTTCTAGTCCGACGAACCTGCTACCGTTGTAGTTCAGTTCGTCTCCCTTGCGAGTCCTTCTCTCCAGCCTCAAGACAAGATGGACTAGAAAATAGATAGACTATTTGTTTGTTGGTTGGACTAATGGAAAATATGGAATACTGGACTGAGATGGAGTACGGGAAAGGCTTTCTGCCGCCCGCAAGTGAGCGACTGACGTACCTATCTATACTATGGTTGGCTAAGGAAACTTGTTGAGGAATTAGTAGAGCTTCCGCCCTGAGGCTAAGGACGGAAGAAGCTAGGGGATAAAACCTATCCGGCCTAGCCTAAAGTCTAGTTCTCGGGTGAAGGGGGTATAGGATGGATCTGTCTCAATCGGAATCGTTGCCCGACCAGTAGCGGAGGATGGTGAGGAAGGCAAAAGTGGAGGCTTTTCGTTTTCCAATCCAAGATCCAATTTCATAATGAAACAAATAGACCTTCAACTCTAAGCTTCTCCCGTTTTAGGAGGTAACGCAGCAGACTCCATTATTCACTTCTTTTCTTTCTGGTCCGTCCAACCCCGCAGGGGAGGGGATCAGGTCCCCGAATATGAACACTTTAGCCTTAATAGAAAGATCCGCAAGCACCTTTTTCGCTGAAATTGATTGGCCAAGCATGAGTATGGAACTATAGCATAGGCTCATAAGGAGTTCCCATCTGCTACAAGAGAGACAGTCGATGTCAAATAACAAAGAAAGTGATTACTAACGAATGAGACAGGGATGAAAGCAGTAACCGTTAGCTACATCTATTTTCAAAAAATTATCGAAAAATGGTAGCACTTTGTAGTTAGGCTAGGCATTTGGGAAAGTCAGAAGACCAATCGGATATCTTTCAAGCAAAGAAGGTAATCCGGTTGAACGCCCGGAAATCGATGGAAGTGGCTAATTTGAACTGAACAAACCAATTCCTTAGATCTTGGCTTAATAGGCCCCCTACTACACATGAACGAAGGAGTCGACTTCAGAAGTTTACCCTAGAAAAAGCACCTTAATTGATGAGAGCGGGACGAGATGTTATATTATTTGCTATAGAGAAGAGAAAGGAAACTTGCGCCTGGGGCTTGCCAGTGGCACTTTGCCTTACTCTCCCTCTCATTACTCACTTTTCCGACAGATTTTCTGTGAAATTCATCTTCGGGAATCTCTTTTAGTTTCTATCCAGGGGTCTCTCAACGGCATTCTCCCTTGCCCCTTTTGGAATACTCGATTGTTCCCCTTGGGGCTATTAATATGAAAGATCTCATCTCTTCAATACATGTCATCGTGCAATTCCTAAGGGTTCAGGGTTCGTCTTGTTCTCCCCAGCGGAATTCAGTATAGGTTTTTAACTCCGAAAGGCATTTTCTCATAACTGATAGGTGAACCCGGCAGTTTTTGTGCTTTTGGAGCGGATGAAAGAAGCGGCAGGAAGGGCTCGCTTAGAAGTCGTAGACCGAGAAAGAAGGAAGTCAGGGCTAGCTCCGACCAAAACAACCATCCGCACATGCCAGGAAAGAAAGGACTGACATACTGATACTGAAAGAAGTCACCCGCACGGCTCCCCTAACTCCCCTTAAACGGTCGCCGGGTTCCATTGTTGATACCAGACTATGTGGAAAAGGTAGCCATAGTATAACAAAGCAGCAAGTCGCTTCTAGCTCTAACAACAGCCCAGATCTGACCTTGGACAATGGTTCCTTCTTGTTATCAGGGTACCCGGAGAAAGAATAGCATAGATAGTATAGGCTTTCCCCGGAGAAAGAGAGACATAAATAGAGTGCAGTCTTTCGGACGCGAGAGGTGGAACTCATTCTCCTAGAATCCGCCGGTTGTTCAGTTAAAAAAATTCCAGGAAAGCGCTTGAGGCATCCACAATGGATCTGCCTTTACTAGATGGAGTTCATAAAGAAAATTTTAGTGCCCGTATCAGAAGAGGGAAGGCAGCTTCTTGGTCAAACCTCTCTGAAGATCCAAGCTCATATGATAGAAGTGGAAAGTCCTGGCTGCTCGCTTGGTCATTGCCACCTCTCCCTGGAATGTGGTTTAGCTCGAATTCTTGAACGAATCAGCTGGACGGTATCTGATCCAAAAGAAAAGTATGGAGATCCTATCTCAAGATTGGAATTTGCCCCGCTTCAATCGCATTGGAATTGCCCCTTCTATCTTTTCTTGCATCTCCTGTCCCAATCGCAGGTTGAGAGGCTATAGGGGATACATGGAATAATTATAGCCCTAGTTTCATACTTACCGAATGCGGCAAGGAAGAATAGAGAAGACTAGTGCTTTCTCACCGGGATGGGGGGGAGGTCAAGACTAAGCTTTATCAGACAGACAGCTAACTCCATTGGATTGGACCCCATAGGAGAGAGATGGAAGGATACAAGGCACAGATTGACAAGAACTGATCGCATCCGAAGCATTGAAGGATAGGATGCCAGGAGGGCTCAGCAGAGCGGGGAAAAGAAAAGGAGAGAACGATGGTGAATAAGAAAGAGATAGGGTGAAGAGCATTTCCCCCTTGCCAACGACCGAACCGAAGGCGAAGAAGGGTCACCAGAAAGCTTGATTGCGAAGATTTCAAGATCCAATCATGCCCCATTTGCTTTGTAGTTGCTCTCCGATAGACTCCAACTGGATTTTTTGTCGCGGCATCCTATCCCTGTTGGCTTTGCCAACCGGCTATCTCTAGCAACAAAGGTGAACCGAGGGGCAAAGAAGGAACTGCATGAAATAACTTTACAAGATCTAAGCGTTGGACCAGCTGATTCGGAGTGTAAGGAAGAGGCCTCCCCAGTTAACGTTTATCCGGGTCCCTCTGCACCTGAAGGTGGACTTCTCTTCAATTGTTTGTGGCACAAGTGCTTCCATTCGTCATCACTGCCTTTATGCTCTAAATTAGAAAAAGCTTTCCAATATTTGGACTCCGTGGGAGCTTTTTCCCTTCCATGGCAGGCTTCAACAGAGTAGGAGTATCCAATTGAACAAAAGGTAGCAAAGGGGTATTGAATGAGTCCGCTAGCTAGCTTCCTCGAAAGAAGCACGAGCGTAACGCTTTGAAGCCCCGCTAAAGGGAATCGAACCACTCCCTTCGTTCTTAGGGGTCTGTTCTTTGATCAATGTCTTTTTCTGGTGATATGGTTTCTTTCTTGTATTCTTTCGCTGCTTCCGCAGCTTTTCGCGCTTAAGGCCTTTCTTTCGGGTGGAGGGTGCTAGGGCATCCGTGTGCACGAAGAGGGCTAGTTCGCTTAAAGCTTATCGCGCTTTTTACGAAAACGCTTCTTTTTCTGACTCTGCTCTACGAAAGAAAAGGTGCGGAGAAATTTGATACAGCTCAAAGAAAGTCTCGTCAACCATCTCAGCTCGCACGGGAATCGAGTACTTCTTAAGCGGGAAGTCAGGTTTAGTAGAAGGGTAGGAAAGATCCAGTAGGGTTAGAATCCTTGTTAGCGGTCTCGGGCGATGGCGAAGGTTTTAGCCCGTGGGCGATCTAATCATAGGAATTTTAATAGGATAGGGCGGTATCTCAATTAGTCCGGTGGCGGCATTAAGAATAGCTTCTAATATGTTCTGGTGTTGATACTAGGTTTGGTGGGTTTACAAAGGAGAACTGAACTGGCTAACGAAGCCTTTAGTACTGACCCATAGTACGTACTCTTTCTTCGAAAGAGTAACCTCATAGCTGATCGTTTGAACTAGTATGTGTTTGTTTTCTCGGGTTTGCTCGCATTTGAGAGCCTTACCTCATCAATGTTTACCTCTTTAATGTTTATACTTCCGGAGTGAGTCCCACGAGATAGATCAGATCCTTAGGAAGGGGGCTGGTTTCCCGAGCGTAGGTACAGTGCAGTAAGAGATGGCAGTTCCTTCTTCTGCAGCACAGAGGCAGCACCTATAGGGGCTTTGAAAGCCCTTCCTTGCCACATCATTAGGTTGTATTTTTTTCCTTGCTGCTAGCCGTGTTAGCCTTTCCCATTATTTTGTGGGCCTGCTTCCAATAGGTATGAACTCAGTATCATTTTCATCTCCTGGAACAAGCAGCTCTAGAGCTACTCTGGCCCAGTCACGGCATTATTGACAAGGGTTATTGCGGCTACCTCTCCTTCTTTGTCTGGTTCAAAAACTAAATCGAAAAGACAGACACTGAAGGAAGTGGAAGTCTATTTCTTTTGTTTTGGTCGCAGAGATAGCGAGGTTAGCTCTTCCCGATCTACCAGAAATGGTTGCAAATCATTGGAAAAAAGGGTCTCCAAGGGGATTTCCTTTCATTGTGTTAATAGATTCTGGATCTCTTTCTGCTCTAATGCATCATCATTTCATTTTATCGGCCTGGCGGATTTACCTACGATTAAAGGTTTAGGTTTAAGTCGAAATGGCGCAGGCAATCCGAGCAACTTATCCACAAGGGATAAGAATCGGAACTCTAACATATATATATATATAGTGAGTTTACGTAGTATCCGAGCAAAGCTCGTTCTAGGCATCCATCAATTGTTTCTCCATCCAAACAAACCAAACCAAGGTTGCTATATCCTGGACAACCCCCGATCCAGCTAGGCTTCATTCGGGTAAATTCAACACTAATCCATAATCCAGCACATCCACATCTTATATTTAAACTGTATATAACTGCAATGGCACAGGCAAGCAAGGCAACTAACCTTTTCTCGCCACTGAGGGATAGGGATAGGGGTAGAAGGGATAGGGATCCCCTTTTTCTAGTTGGAAAAGCAAAAATTACATTGCTTGCAGTAGATTGGAAATAAGATATCCTGCTAAGGCACCTACAACTCTAGATGCTCTCTCAACCGGAAACAATAAGCTGCCCGCCTACCTACATTATTTCTAAGAGAAACTGGGATGAGCACAAAAAAAGTTCTGTTCTACTGGGGCTGCGCTCAACTAGACCTCCCCTATTCATAGTATGTCATGTAGTTTTTGGTGATCCCTTCCTTCATTTGCGTAGTTTCGGTAGCTGCAAGGCATCACTCAACTCTTGGTTATCTAGTTAGCATCCAGTCCAAAATATTGATTCGTCGATAGGCAAGCCATCTCCAAAGCATGATCGGAGAAATAAAAGAGTGGAGAGTCTTCTAGTTGGTTGGGTAAAGGTCTCTCTCATCGAGGGAGAATCAATTGAAGGGGAGGCACTGGTATTCTCCGAAAAGTAAATGAAAAGAAAAAAAAAAGTTCATTGATTCATTTATCTGGTAGCGCAAAACAAGTTATTCATTCGTTGATAGGCCACTCGGTGCGTGCATTCAGGGATGGCCAGCCCCCTTCCTTTAGTGTTTATATGCTGACGCGTATAAACAAAAAAATCTGGTCGGTTACATCTTGAGCGGACTAATCGAATACAGAAAGTCGACTTTGATTCGGACCTTACTGACTTTCCGGACAGAGATCTTATCTTGGTTTGAGAACCGCTTCGAAAGCTCTCATCCCTCTGCTGCTACGATACCATTGGAGACCTATGCTTGCTCCGTCGGAGTTCCACCTAGCCTTTTCTTCGTTGTCGAGATGCAAACCTTCTTTCAAATGACGAGCCAACCTCACCAACTTCTGGCTCATCCACTGCCGTAGCCCCCGAGGTTGAGGACCTGGAATGAATGACAAGATTTGGATAGGATTACGAAAAAGCTTCGAGACAAGTGGGTGGGACAAGTTCCAGTTGATTCGAGCGGGATGTCGGAGTGGGGAAATAGGAATCAAGGGAAGAGAAGAGCCCTTCCCATTTTAGACATGATTGGCAAGCGTAGTCATCGAGCTCTTCCCCTTGCAAGCTGGAGGGATTGACTCAAAGATAGGAGTGAGCGGGATTGCCTGTCAGAGGAGTGAAGTTCAAGGGATTGGCTGTCATGCATGAATCTTCTACTTTATTGGTGGAGTGACATGGGATCTAGTTCCAGATCTTGGGGTTCAGCTGAGTCTTCTTCTTCTTCTTCACACTCAACGAAAAGGGAAGCTAAAGCCAGCTAAAGATTGAGGCCTAGCTTAGGAGTTGCCTTGCCAGAGTGACCGGGCTTGTTGGCTCTCAGGGGTGGGCGTTCAGGAGCGTCTGACTTATTTCGGTATGTTATTCCTAGGACGGTTCTAAGACCTTTTAAGGCATGTGATTAGAAAGGGTAGTTTACATTAAATGCTAGATTAGATATCGTTATAATGGGCATAGAAGCTCTTCTTTCAAGCCACAGGTCTAAGTACAGGATTCCAATCCCTGGCCCTGCCCTGGTGAAGTGGTCGAAGGAAGAAAAAAGATCGGATGATAGATGATATCGGTTGCGCTTGACGCTCTATCTATTCTCTTAGTTTCATAAACTACTAGCTTCCTACTAGTCGGATAGGAATGACAAGAACAAGAACTACTAGCTACCCAGCTTGGTAATGCACTCGGGCATAGATCCTTTTTTGTACTAATACAAATGCGCACTTTCAGGAGCATCTTCCTGCGAGTCTGCCTAGCTATTAGGAAGTAGGGTCCTAGAAACCCGGATATACCCATCTTAGTTACCGGGGTAAGTACCCATGAAAAGATGAACTCTTTCCCGAGGGCTTCTTTCTTCTTAAGTTAAGTAGCTTTCCTGTAGGGTTGGCCTAGGGATCCGGTTTTTGGATGGGAAGCCTACCAACTAGCTTAAGGGGGCAAGACCAATACCCACTCGATTGGACAAAACGGGTTGACATCCACGAGGCAATTCAAGTAAACAAGAGGGTTGGCCACTCGGGGATAGACTTGGTTCCTCAGTGACTCAGAAATGCACCACCTCTTAGCTCAGCTTGGATGAGCTGACCCTTCTCTTACAATACTGGGATTTCCGCTTTTGCTCTTGCATTCCATAATGGGAAGAACCTCTTCGTCTATTCTCTTCGGGGGATAGCAGCAACCTGCAGGCTCGAGAAACCTGTGGAAGAAATCAGGGAAGAGAAGCACAACTCTCTTATACAATAAGTAGGGAACAGAGCTGCACCCTAGGGCGGACTGACTCAAAGAAAAGAAAGATCGGGGGAAAGATTGAATCTTGGCAGAGTGACCCACTTTATACCCATCTGCCTATACGGGGCAAAGTCCTCACTTTAGGTTTAGGAAGAAATCCCGACTTGGGAGCTAAGCTTGGATCAGAGGTGGGCGGACCTTTCTCTTACTAAATTCTATTAAAGAAAGGCAGATTTGTGCAGCCGCTCTGACTTCTATTGAGAGGCCCCTCGGGGAGAGAGCCATTATTGGGCGAAATACGTACTCTTCTGTGCCCCGACTAAATCCTATTTATTGTAACAAAAGGCCGATACTCTAAGAGCAGTTAGAATTTCATCCGCATCTGGCTTGACGACTGCTTTCCTGGATGGATTGCTTTTCAATGCCTAGTTTCGTAGCCAAGCAAAGGGAATCACCTTCTGACTTGACTTTCGACCTTGAAGGTGGCAATCTAGCTTCCGTTGAAAAAGCAAGGTGCGGTGAGCACTTCTTTGAATTGAGAAGAGGTGCCTACCCTTAATTAGGCCAATTAAGAGATCAGACTTCAAGGCATAGGGCCGCGAGGTGCTTTTAGCGCAGCCGGGATTGATTAAGATTAAGATAGTTGTTCAGCCGAGGGTCCGAAGGAGTTCAATGCTAGGGACCAGGGAAAAGAGGAAACAGTTCCCTCGTGCCCTGATTACCTTGGCTTCGGTATCATGATATAGATAAGACAGAAGCAGCACTCTTGTCGACCGTTCATGGCATGGTTGGCTAGCTTCAAACAAAAGAAAAGAAAAGGAAGAAGCATGAAACCAAAGGAAGCATGCATATGTTATTACAATCAGCTCATCTACTGAAAGAGGAGTACTTTGATTTAGGAACTGCACTTCTACTTTCTTTATTCACTCGCCTTCTTCTTCTTCTTGCTGGTAGGCCTTGCTGCTTGGCTGCTTTCCCCGGTGCCAGCTCTGAAATGAAAGCTGAGGTCTCTTTACCGGTCGCCGGTCTCACCTAGCAGGTGGCAGAGAATTGGAGAGGATTCTCGGTTCTTAGTAGGATTCTTGAAGAAGGTTCTGCTAATAGCTATGGTCTAACCAAAGAGACTTGTCTCGCAGTCTACCCCAACAAAGAAAGTAAGAACTTTAGGCAGGGTGGCTATTTCTCGCTCTGTATCTGAAGCAGTGTGCGTCTTGTCTAATGACGGCGTATGGAGGCGATAAGAAAGCTCCAGACTTCTTGCCTGGACCGGTCTGGTCTCCCTCACTAGGTCCGGCTATCCTCGGATCTTCTTTCCATAGAAGAATGATATAGAAGAAAGACGGTCGGGCGGTTCAGATTGACCTTTCGTTCCTTTATGAGCTAGGGTGCTCTTCAGGAATAAAAACCAAACCTCGGTCTTTGGAGTCAACAGCCTTTGGTTCATTTCAGTAGCCCGAACGAGAGTCGACTTATTTCTGTTTAGGATACTAAACCTTACTTCTCACCCGGTAAGGTGGTCCACCCACACTTGAGTGAGCTATCAGGCTCCACACATTCGTCGGCCAACCACTTCGTTCGGAAACTCAATCAAAAGGCGAACATTCTCTGGCTTCATTGAATGTCACACTTTTGAAAGCGAGTCAAGCTTGGAGAGGACAGAAGTCGACCGATGGAAGTCGAAACTGTCACATTATGACAGCCAAAAAGGTATAGATGACATTGGATTCATTCATTCCTATATCTTTGAATCGGTCTCAAGTCTGAGGTCATAGCATCCTTGCTTGAAATAGTTCCTCTCCTCAGGCCCTGGCCTAGTAGCTCGGGTCGGGCATGCCCTTGATTCTATTCTTTCTCGTCCACGAACCTCTGTCCACGAAGCCGGGTCCTTTTCTTTTCCTCTGCTTTTTGTCGAATGAAGCCTGTAGCACTGGACTTGCTTAGCTTCTAAATATGAGGTTAGGATTGAGACTACGATCCCCCAGTCTCTTAATCCCTTGCTTCTTACCTAGTAAATGCCTCTGAGAAAGGTTAATCAACATAATGAATTTAGATTCTCCGGTCTGGGAAGAAGAATGAATAAATCCTGTGCTATCAAGAAGAGGAATATGAATATGAAAGCTATCCCATAATGTGCATATTAGGTAAAGAAGTTCCTTGCCTTACTAATATATGAATTCTTGCGCATTGTCTTCTTCAAAGTAAAGACTATTTATTCCCACATTCATTGAATCCAAACGATTTGGCCCGGAAGTAACTTCGCTGTTGTGGAATATGAAGAAAGATCTGCAGCAAAGCAGAAGGGCAAAAGCAGAGAGGGGACGCGAAATTCCTTTTGCAGGGAATCTCATTGACAAAAGCAATTGCCTTCGCCCTTTCACTCGCCTAAGGGAATAGGCGCACTAGAATGGATAGCAAAAGAAAAAGATAAGATTAACATAACAGTGAAAACTGCCTTTCTGAAGACTTCTATTGGCATACTACTTAATGCCACTCCGCTGATTCTTCCTCATGGGAATTTCATCCATGCCTCCTCAACGTCTTTCTTTCGCACCCGCTTTCGAAAGAATAGAATAGCTTTATCAAATCCATTCCATAGGACTTATACGATATGCCCTGAGGTAAGCATTCGCTCAGAAAGAAGACTAGCTATATGCCTAACAAGCGAAGACTACAATTAGATCATGCTACTTCCAGTTGACTGACTTCCTTACTATTCAAAGCATCTCTCAATCAATGTATGAATAAAGAAAGAACGCATACTATTACCATTTCTCGGCCTGACGACTGCTTCCGATTGAGGAGTTGCGCAATACAGACTCTTGGGGGAAGATCGAATCAAGGTCGGGTCCCCACTAACGGAACAAAGACCGATTTTGAATAGGTAGGGGAAGATGACATGTAAGGGTAAGGGGGCATCCTCGCAGAGCTGGTAGCAAGTCCTAGAAGAGAAGAGGGGCTACCAGCTGGGAGAAGTGGCTAGATTCGTTACAGAGGCCAAGCCCACTGCGGGACCCGATCCGACCCCAGAACCTAACCGCACCTCAGAGATAGAGGGAAGATCCATGTCACACTGGTAATCAGCCGCCACTAACTAGTTACCTTGAAAGCAGACGATTCTCTCTTCTTTGTCTAGTTCGTGAGAAGGATTTGCTGCTTTCTTATCTTAAATGCTTACGAAAAGCCTAAACCTTGCTTGAAGAAGTAGGAGTCGCCATCATGAATGGATTGAAGTTATAGCAATGACTCTTGCTATCAAGAAGAGGAAGAGAGGAGATCGAAATCGGAGGGAAGAAGAGAAGGGTTAGGTCAATCAGTTGACTTCCTTACTAAGCTTTCAACTAAGCTTTCAGGAAAGTCAGGACTATGCTTCTAATCTACTAATCGGTAAGCATTCCCCCTGGCGGGATGCCAATAGATGAGGGATTCGCTTTCTCGGAAGGACCAAGAAGGACTCTTGGCCAGGATGTGTAAAGGGCGCCGGTAAGCACTTCAGTCGCATACAGGGTGAAGGACAATGCCGAATCGATAAAAGGATCGGGAACCCAAGAGCTAGATTGTCGCCTTTGGTAGAGGCACGGACCAAAGGAATGCGAAATGCGCGTGGCATGTCAAATGGACCTTGTGTCGGTGGCGAAGACGAAGTCTAGTAGTCGAAGGACCATGGCACTTTGCCTCAGAAGTGTGCGTCGGGGCAGCGGTGCAGTGGCGTTGGACAGTGGGGTGCTGTTAGCCACGTTGGGCATGGATATATGTCCGAGAGTGAAGCATTCGTTGGTGGCATGAGTTTTTATGCTAGTATGGTGAAGTGTTGCAGCTTATGGGCGACTAGCAGGTGCGTGAGACTATTGCGTTGCAGAAGTGTTTGGGTTTGCGCGGTACGAAGAGATGGCTCGATGATCCGTGACAGACTCCAGGCCGGCTAAATTGTGGCGCACAGGTTGGGTTGGTTTCATGAGAGACGGCCCAGGATCAAGATGTTTGCAAAAAGGTGCTTTGTGTAAGAGGACACTGCCATGAGTGGCGATCGTTGAGGCGAGCCCTCCCCGGAGCGGGGCAGCTCACCGATCCTCTTTTTGGCGTCCATCCTCGTTAACGCAGGAGCATCAATCCCCCCGGGTCAATCAATCTCTCTCAACGCGTGGAAATCCCTCTTGAAAAAACTTCAAGTAGATCAGAGAATCTTTCAGTTACGGTACAGCAGTAAGGGCCGGTCGTATACAAACCTTTCTTTGCGGTTAGCTCGTGAGGTGGCGTAGGTCATAATTTCTCCATCTACGGCTACGGCTTTTATACTACATCATCCAGGTACTTTTGGTACTTTTGATCGCTGATAATGCTGTGCACTGATTAGCTTCCATATCCTTGAACTGATCATGATCTTACTCTCACTTGCAGATGTGGCTATACGAGTAGGTGGATATCTGTCGTCCACGTTTACCAGAGAATTCCCCTAGGGGCTTACCTAGAGGTAGAGGGATGAGGTGGTCGTACCGCTTCTGGGACCACGATATGCACCACCAGGGGCTCTTTTTCCGACAGGAGTTTGATACCTTGACTCCTCAGGTAAGCTTGTTCTTCTGCGATATTTCCTTCTTCGTTTGCGTGGATGACCGATTGATGCTATGTGGATATAGATCACCTGGAGGCCTTTTTTGGATAGGCCTTACGCTGCTAGGCCAGCTGTAGCTATATCTGATCCGTACTTCCTTGCCCGAGCGGAGCTTTTTTATATACCTGGACCACGCCGAGTGGTACCTGGGTGAGAGAGTGTTACGGCAGTTTGGGATTGGTCAGCCGGTTCCTGATCCGCCACCCCGATCCTTCCATGCATTGCGGGCGGGGGGAGCTGCTAGATATAGCTTACTGGACACTTTCAGAGATCAGATTAGGCACTTCAATGCTGGGGGAGACTTCTTTTCTTCGAGATGCATTTGACCGTCCGAAAGGACTATGTTGAGTGTGGTACCGATCCTTCCTCCACACATGAGGATAGGGTCGAACTACGCGATCAGAGGAGGTCAGGCTGCTTCACGGATTGCTGAGCTTGAGGCGAGAGTCCAGGAGCTGTCCTCCCAGGCTGAGAGATCTGGACAGACGGTATACCTTCGAACCAAACCTTCTCTTTCATCTGATACATTCTTCTTGCTTGAACTGGATGTAATTATAATGCTTGGTTGCAGGCAGCTGGAGGACATGACGGCACGAGCGGCTCAGTTGCAGAAGGAGCTAGCGACTGTCACAGCTACTTCGGCCGAGCAAAAGAGAGCACTCCAGGCCGAGGTTGCTGAGCTGAAGAGAGACCTGGATACTCTTATCCTATCCGGGAGCGCGACACTTCTTTAAGTATTCTCTTCTTTTCTTGTATGGATGGCTGATAGATGCTTGTAGACCTCTTTTTAGAGTACCCATGGGCTTGTAGATTTCGGAGTCATCACGGCGAGGTTTCTTAAATCCTTACTTCAGGATCGTATCAGAGAGTTCGAGACCCAGTTGAGGAGCCGAGCCGATACGAGTGCGAGCAGCAGAGAGATCTATCTTCTAGAGTCACAGAATCAGACCCTCTCATCCGTGATAGATAGGCAGAAGACGACGATAGCCTTATTGCAGACACAACTCGATGCAACTATGGCGGCTGACCGAGTGAGGAGAGGTCAGTGATTCCTCGGGTCCCTTGATGCCTCCTCCTGGATCAGGCCGAGCTGCTACTGCTGCTACCATGATGGTACCGGTGACTCCAGTGGTGCTTCCCGAGACGCTGCCTCAGGTAGATGAGGGTGTACGTCGCGGTGCTTATGCGATGAAGAATGATTTGCTCGGGAAAATGTCTTGTGCTTCTTAGGGTCGCTCAATTTCCCAAGACTAGAGAAGGGGATTTTCCTACAAAAGATGAAAAGTGCTTAGCTTCAAATGGGATGACTTGTTTACTTCCTTTGAGCCCCATATACACCGTCACCTCTTTTTCGACTGCTAAGATTCAAAATAAAAAGGCAATCTTGATTCTCAGGATGATTCTCCACCTTTCTATCAGTTGCAACATGAAGAACATGCCTTAGCTTATAGGTAAAATAAAGAAAGAAGTGTGCTATACTATTTATTACCGAAGGCTTATGCTTCTATGGGACCAGCTGAACATGAGGGACCCCTTTCAAAGATAGGGGCACCGATTCTAAAGGCTCTTGCCGGGAAGAATTTCATATAACATAGAATTTTTAGAGTATAAAGAGGCTCTCTAAGTTTTTGATGGGCTTGAGGCCTGAGTTCGAGAATGTTAGATCCTCAATTCAACATCGAGTTCCTCCACCAGACATTGAGAGAGTAGTTGCTGATGTGAGATCCGGAGGAGACTCGACTTGCTTCCCTTTACTAGGTTGGGTGCTGGGGGTAGATTTTATATTACTCAGGGTGCTTCAGATCAATCAGGTTCTTGCAGCTGAACATGCTTCGGGACATCGACCCTATGGTCAGAATCTTCAATCTGGAAGCTTTGCTTTGCTGGTGCATCAGGCCAACGAGACATGTCCAAGATGCTACTATTGCAAGAAGCCAGGTCACATGATTGCAGACTCTCGCAAGCGGCAGAATGCAAACTCTCGTCGACAGTCAGACACAGCTCATCTTGCTGCTCCCCCGGAGACGCCTACTGAATCGGAAACTTACCAATCCCCTTACCCTTATAGGGCCTCTGAAGCATTACTTCTATGATCTTAGGAGCACTCCCACGCCCGACACAGAAAGTTTTACCCCACGACAGCGGAAGCAGATTCAGAGGTTGAATCCGTCTTGTCATATCTTTTCCTCCTACAGGTATTTGCTCCCCCTTACGCTTACAACATAGGGGGCTGCTTACTTTCTTCGGGTGCATCGAAGAAGATGACTGGTGATTCTTCACTTCTTTCTTCTCTTCGTTCTCCATCTAAGTTTCTTATTGTTTAAACTGCAAACTCCGAACAATTCCCTATAACAAGTCTTGGTACTCTCTCTCGTTATCATCGAATATGTTCTGCTCTTTTTCATCTTCCTGCTCTCCGTGAATCTTCTTTCCGGCTTGAAAAAAAAAATGCTTATATTAACTTCTCTCCTACCTCCTGTCTTGTAGAGGATCATGCGAGAGGTCTTTTATGGAGTAAGGGGATTGGGAAGGACCGTAGAGTTGGCAAGCTCTCTTTTTTGGAGAAACTTCGTTTACCTCAGTCTTTTCCCTTTTTTTTTTGGCCCTCCGCAAAACCGGAATTTAGCTTTGTCGTCTTACCGGGGTTAGGCTTCGAGTCCTTCTTTTTCTCACCATTATGAACTCTTCAACTTGTAGTCCACCAGGAAAAAAAAACCTGAGTTCCGTCTGAGCCCAGGTTTGTAAACCAGCCATTCAATGGAAGACTTTGTCCTCTTATTTATGTTATGTTCAGCATTAGGGTCCTTCACATAATCTCTCACCGTGCCCCTTCCTTAATTAGTCACGAGCGAGCCATGCCACATTGCATGGGAGGAACTGATCCTTCACTTCCTTTTTGAGCTTTCGATTCTAGGCCGCCGGCTCCATCCGGGTTCTCCTTCGCATCACCGGTAAGATACATGCTGATGATGGTGACCTTTTCCTCTTCCGGGGCACGGACAGCCTTGAACTCTTCCATGTCCCACATAAAATTATCGTTTACGTTTAGATCGATGTTTATCTGCTTGTTGTCCGGGCCTGAGCTCCATGCAAATTCTCCTTTCAAAGTTGCAAAACACAATCCCTAGTGTAAGTCGTAATCAACTTGATGCATTTTGTTGGACTCATGAGTATAGGACGTAATTAGAGGTGGTGGGCGCCCATATACCACTTCAAACGGTCTTTCTTTGGTTGCCGAATGATAAGTGAGTGGTATTGTACCACTATTCTGCCCATGGTAACCAACGTACCCATTCCCTTGGTCTATCGCTTGTAAAGCATCCCAGGTAGTTCTCTAAGCACCGGTTAACCACCTCGGTCTGGCCATCAGTCTGGGGGTGGAAAGCAGTACTCATGTAAAATTGTGTCCCTTGTAAACGAAAGGAAAGAGCTCCTGCCATAAATTGCTAATGAAGACCGGGTCCCCTGTCGCTGACAATTGAGTGTGGCATTCCATGCAATGAAGATATTATCGACAAAGATCTGAGCGGCTGTTGCTGCTGTATATGGATGGGACAGTGGAAAAAAAATGGACATATTTTGTTTGTGAGTCGGTCCACCACGATCAAGACCCATACTCCCTTTTTGGCAGAGCATCTATGGAGATACTCTCCCATGGTCTTTGTGGTACAGGCTACGGCTCCAAGAGCCCCAGGAGTCTGTCCCGCTCTACCTTGTCCTGTTGACACACGAGGAACGTCTTCACATACTCAGCAACGTCGTCTCGCATGCCCGGCCAGTATACCCCCTTGCAAGGCCTGGTGGTCCATATTTTGCGCCTAATCTAATAGCTAATGCCGAAACTTCTGTACAGAATGTACCATGGCGAGTCCTTCTCTTTCAGTTATGGTGTAATTGCGCTCTGTCGGTGACAACCTCCTACTCCACAGTGGGATGATCTAGTTTGGAAGGCCCTTCTTGAGCCAATAATGTACAATATATAGCGTAGAGAAGAGACTTGTCCCAGTCCGGAAACCGAAGTATAGGGGCTGTAACTAAGCACTCCTTGAAATACTGGAACGCATTCTCCTGCTCTGGTCCCCAACAGCTGTCCCTTCTTAAGCAATGACTCTTAAGGATGTGCATCTTTGGCTAAATGGTTAATGAACCTTTAGTGGGATAGTACAAAGTCCTAGAAAGGCCCGTCCTTCCTCTCGCTCAGCTCTTGACTAATCTTTCTTTAATGAAAGAATTGGCGTAATCACTATCTGATATTTGAATTGAATGAAGGTACAAAAGAAATAGGTACTTGAGCTGGAACTCTCGCATCAGCTGGGTCAGCTTACGCTATTGGAAAGGCTAAGTGCTCACGAGTTGAAAAGGAAAGCTAGCGAAGCTAAAACAAAGATGACAAGCAAATCCCCAGAAAGCCCTTTTTAAGGCCTTCTTGATTAGTCCAAAAGGCTTGTTCGGGGGCTCTGATGCGTACTGGCCGCCAAAAGTATCTCAAATAGGCCCCTCTTTTTGAAGCTCATTCAACTTGCTTATCAAAGGATGCTAGCAAAGCAAAGAGGAGGGAGACGGTAATCAATCACTGTCCTTTCGTGATGTTCTCATGCAGGTACAGCACAAGGGCTCATACTATCTTGAGATCTCGGAACCGGAGTCTGAAGGCTTTAAATCAGACGAGTGGGAAGAAGATGAGCAGCAAATCCATAACCAGGGCCCTTCGAATTGTCCCCTTGTGATCAACATTAATGGGGAAACTAAAAGAAAAGGATAATTTTTCAACCATGGAGGAAGTCTCTTTCTTATAGTTAAGGTTCTGGGTAAGAAAGTTGAGTACAAATTTCTCCATGAGAAAATTTTTAAAATGTGGAGACCAAATGGGGAGTTGACTTCATTGACCTGGGCCACGACCATCCTTAACTGATGGGGAGGATTACAAAAGAGCTCTTACTGGGGGACCTTGGATGATAGCAAACCATTATCTCACTCTTCGAAGCACCCTGATTTTAGGCCTTCCTTGGCAACGGTCACTCAAACTGCGCTTTGGATCCGTTTACCTGAGCTCCCTATTGAGTACTTCGACAGTGAAGTTCTTCTCAAAATAGGGAAAACTTTTGGTAAACCTATTCAAATTGATACCGGTTACTGAACTGGCTACGCGAGGTCGTTTTGCGAAAATCTGCGATCTAAGTGCTCCCCCTGGATTAGAATTGGCAAGCATCGTTAAAAGATTGAAAAAGAAGGAGTACATTCCTTATGAAAATGCGATGGGAAATACATAGAAGTTGCATTCATCCTAGCAAAAAAAAACCGCTTCCAGAGTCTGTTTTTAGCAGCAAATAGGGAGATAGTGCTTTCCCCTTTGGGGTATAACCCAAAACCTGGATCCGCTTTACGATGTATTAGTCGAACCCCTGGGATACGACGCCTTGCTCCTTGAGTATCATGGGATGGAATACCCCGACCTCCCAGAGGCTCCCGAGAAAGCAATTTCAGCCTTCCGGACAGTTAAGGAAAATTCCTACGTCCCTCATCGGTCTGAATCCCCACCCCCCACGGAAGGGGGGCGGTTTACGATCCTGTTTCAGCTGTCTGAACTAAAACCAGTCAACTCGACAAATAACATCCTGAGCAGTTACGGCAATTAACTCTTGGAGTTATGACAGTGGGTTGTTATTTTCTTCCTTTTTTCCGAAGCCTGTAAACCAGCTAAGAGACACTTTCATTGGGACCGTACCACTTTTCGTGGTTAGGAAATTCCTTATTTAATCTTTAGTAATAGCTCTCCGGGGAATCCCTTGACTAGCCAATCAAGGAACTCATCCCATAAGTGCCTTCTTGTGAGTCAGCTACCATCCTTGATATAGGTTGTTCTCCTGTGCTCCTGTAAGAAGTCCTTCCTATACCTGATGCGCTTTTTATCCTTTTGAGTTAATGCAAAGACCCAATTCGCCCGGGCTGGGATGGCTTCCGACCTAAGCGGGGTTGCACCGTAGGGACCCGTAGTCTCCAGAGTGTTAGTCTGCAGGCAGAGACTCGTCATCATCCCAACGTCAAAACGCCTTCAATCCAGTAGTATATTTCTAGGTGTCCAGTCTTTGAAACCAGACCGCAGTTAAAAGCCCGTCAACTACCTAGCGTACCATACCACTTAGAAAGACGGTGACGAAAGTTGTCACAAATCAACCCTACTTCCTAGATCGGTCCCACTTCGCTTCTTTGAGACCGTTTGCACCACTTTAAAAGGAGACAGCACGCGCTCACTGATTATCTATGCATAAAGAAGTTTGTTAGTTAAGTCTGGTCTGATAGTTGAAGTTCTTGTTAACCAATTCTGTAAATGTTCTTAGGATTGACATTAAGTTATCTAACCTTTTGTATGGATGGCAACTTTATAAGGAATGTAGTTTTTCCCCCTTACCAAAGGATACCCCCTTGAGTCTTTTTATAATAGATATAAGCAGATATAGTTAACCGAAGGAGTTGAGGGATTCTTGCTTTACTTTAATCCGTCCCGCCATTCCTGACTTAGGAAGGAATCTAGTAAGGGACGACTGCTTATCCATCATCTTTTATGAGTGAAAGAACGAGTGGATGTTTTGAACGAGTGTTGAGCGAGTGAAGTGCCCCATAAGCTATAAGGGCCAGCTATATGTATAAATTTCGTGAGCAGCAATTGAACTGAACGTTCCAAGTGCATCCAGCAGGAATCGAACCTACGAATTTGCCTCTTTATTAGGTTGGTATAGGTTGGGCGCTTTAACCATTCAGCCATGGATGCAAAGAGACTCAGCGAGTGAACTAGGTTTTGGTATTCCTTCTCGAGCTTCTATTTCTTCCGTTAAAGGAGATTCGAGAAAAGATGGAATAGGAAGACGTGTTTCCAGAACAAACAAGATACGGGTTGAGAAGGGGGAGTTAGCAAAGTTAGACAAGATTGGAATGGGCATAGGAACATGTATTGATGTACCAGATCGGCTAATGCTCCCAGGTTGATGCGATGTATTCCACCAGTTGACTGAAGACTTGATTATTGGTATATCGATCGGTCCAGCACGGATTGAAATAGAAGCCGGTTCGACAGGAAGCTTTTGAAAACGCAGTGCACCCAGGTAAATAAGGAACGAGATGAATACAGAGGTTAAACGAGCATCCCACACCCAAAAGGTGCCCCACATAGGTCTTCCCCGAAACCCCCCAGTAACTAAGGTAAACAACGTAAAAAAAGCACCCATTTCTATACCGGTTCCGGAAGAGCGAAGAAAAAGGGGATGTTTTGTTAATAGGAACAAGAAAGTGTTTATAGCCGTAGCGATATAAACAAGAATACTCATCCGAGCCGCAGGAACATGTACATACAGAATACGAGAATTTCCACCTTGTTGAAAATCTAGTGGTGCTACCCGAAGACTTAAATGAATAGCCATCGCTGTTAAGAACAACCGAGATCCAATGATAATTTGCGCATAGCTTCTGGTCTTTGACATCAAAAAAGAAGGTTGTAATAACGAAACTGACATGTGAGAATTTGGTCCTAGCTAGTGGAACAAGAAAGACATGGATCTATATTCAATACGCAATCAAAGGATTTCCCCCAACGAGGAATTCCCCCTGCTTTGTTTTCGCTCCGCTCGTGCGTGGCACTCCTTGCTCGCGGAGCGGCATACCGAAAAAAGAAAGGTTTTGGAAGAAAAAAAAGTGGATTGTGACCAAGAGCCCATCTCGAATACGATGCGGTAGGGTACTCGTGACTCTGCTGGTGGCTGCCACTGCCTCACACTTAAATGCCGCCAGCTCTGTCTTCCTACTTCTACTTAAGGCATCCGCGACCTGGTTGGTCCGTCCAAGCTTATACTTATACTCTAGCACCATATCAATCAAACTTGGCAAGTTTGTCTTGCTTGCCATCGTCTCTGTTTTGGCGTGGGTTTATTCTGGGTCAGGAAGTCACTCGTCGCCACATTATCCGTCTTGACCACGAATCGTGACCCGCCTCCACGTTCTCAAGTAGTGCACTATTGCTGTCATCTCCTTCTCTTGGACCACGCCTCTCGGTCTCATTGAGCTTTCGGCTCTCATATGCTACAGGGTTACCTTATTGTACTAGCACACCGCCAGTCTGACGCATCCGTGTGTACTTCAAATGGCTTAGTGTAATCTGGCAACTGCAATACGGGGTCATCAATCACTGCCCGCTTTAGGTTCTCAAAAACTCTTTGACACTCTTCCGATCAGTGCAGTGCCATGATCGGTCCGTACGTTCTTCTTTAGGAGATTTTTGAGTTGAGCAGCCCTCTTCGAGTAACTTACGATGAATCTTCGGTAATAGTTCACGAGCCCTAAAAACGATCTTAGCTCACTCACCTTGGTAGGTGCTTGCCACTCCTCGATGGCTCTGATGCCCATCCAATGCCCTAGGAATAGGATCTCTGTCTGTCCAAAGGAGCATTTCTC